AATCCCAATCTGCTCCTCTCACGGTGGAGGAACAGATAATGACTATTTATACCGGAACCAATGGCTATCTCGATTCATTAGAAATTGCACAAGTAAGAAAATTTCTTGTTGAGTTACGTACTTATTTAAAAACGAATAAACCTCAGTTCCAAGAAATCATATCTTCGACCAAGGTATTCACCAAAGAGGCAGAAGCCCTTTTGAAAGAAGCTATTCAAGAACAAACGGAACGCTTTCTACTTCAGGAGCAGTTATAGGTATAAACTCAAGGGCAAAGGCATTGATCACTTTTCAATTCAAGTACTATTAGTACTCAATTGGAATGAAAAGCTTCTAGAATAAAAGAAAAGATTAAAAGCAAAGAATTTCATTCAAATTGAAATTTTACTTAGAATTTTGAATTCTATTATTAAAGTATTAAAGTAAGAGTAATAAAATGAATGAATCAATTATACTATAAAGCTTATTATAGTATAACATACTATATATCTATTTCTATATCTATAAATAATTCTATTTATATTTAGAATAAAATTCGAATATCTAGTATAAGATTAAGTGTCTCTTAGAAAAACCCTAAATTTTGACATAGATAAAAATCTAACAAAGATATGGAAATCAATTGCGTCCATGCGTCCAATAGGATTTGAACCTATACTAAAGGTTTAGAAGACCTCTGTCCTATCCATTAGACAATGGACGCTTTTCATTCCAATTTGTTTTTTTTTTTACTTTAAAGAATTAAAGAAAAAGAATGCGAGATAATTATTAGATTTTTAGAATTCCCTATTAATTATTAATATAGAAAATTAATATAAATAAAAAATTCAAAATGTAATTTATTTTGAGTAAAAAAAAGGTATGTATAATAAATACTCAAAATTTTTCAAATTTGATATTATATCCAATAATATATCATAGTATCTTAATTAATTAAGATTATTAATAACTTGAATATTTTAGATTTGAATAAAATATTCGGACTTTTATGCAAAAAAAGACAGTTTTTCGTAGAATTATTCCTTGGTATTCTATTAGATTAGAATTTAGATTCTAATGCATCCTAATATTATTATTCTAGACTTTACTTGCCTAGAATAATAGATAAAGCGGGTAGCGGGAATCGAACCCGCATCGTTAGCTTGGAAGGCTGAGGGTTATAGTCGACGTTGATTTATCTTAACGTCTCTAATTCAAAACCGAACATGAAACTTTGGTTTCATTCGGCTCCTTTATGGAATATTGAGAAATTCCCATATCATCGTATAAAAAATGTGAACCCAAAAAATTCATTTAATATTTAATATTAATTTCTTAATCTTAATAATAAAAAAGAATCAAATTGATTTAGTATTTTTAGATTTTTATATTGAATTGTTATTAATAACAACTAAAACTTTGATTCTTTTTTTGAACTTGGACCCATAACATCTATGTCGGCTTTCTCTCTTACTGCGGTCAAAAGAAGGCGCTTTCTAGATGATCCCTATAGAAGAATGGGGGAGAGGAATTTGAACAATTTTTCTAGTTACTTCGTTATCTATTTCTATTTGAATTGAAAGAATCCTTAGGAAAAGTTTTTTGTTTACGCCGGGCTAATAAAATCAAACAAAACTCAATGTCTCTAGTAAACCAAAGTCACCTTTTAATAGCTATTTCGCTTTAATCTTTTCTAAACAAAAATCAAAGATTTAGTTACGATTATAAATAAACTTTTCTATATTTATCCATGGACCCTTTACTCATACTCATTCAATTGAATGTATTCATTCAATTGAGAACATTTTGTTTCGTAATTTCAAAATCCAATTTCTGTTTATGAAGTTATAGTTGACTCTTGGATACAAATTACGAGAATGTATATTCTTCTTCGAATCTTTTATTGAAAGGTAAAGGATTGAATCCTTTTAAGAAATAAAGTTTTTGATCGGACTATGAATCCAATTGAAGGACCCCTTAACCATTAAGGGGCTATTAGAACGAATCACACTTTTACCACTAAACTATACCCGCTATAATCCCATTATTATATATAAAGGATTTTTTGTCGAGTAAAGTAATTAGTCGTAATTAATATATGATCAAAGAAGAATCATCAAAACGAAAAGGGGAGCATTGACTTAGTTTTTTGTCAGTACACTTTAGGAAAGGAAAACTCCTTCCTGTTTAACTAACTATTTAAATAACTAAAAAAGATCTTTCTTTTTCGAAAGGGGTTTTGGTGACTGCTGGCCAAAGCTCATTAATTCAGAACCAAAATAAAGGTATTCTTCAAAAAAGCAGGGTCCTTTTTTTTATCCAGTAAAAAAAACAATAAAATCAGAAATGAGACTATGATTCTTTAATTATAGAAAACAGAAATGGAAATATTCCCCTATTCTTATTTTTCCTTCTTGTTTGAATAACAAAAAAGGGGCCCGGCTAGGTACCGACCGGGGCCAGGCCGTGGAAATCAACAAGAAAAAGGAGAGCTATTTCATATGACCTTTTCATATGAAATTGATATGAGAAGCTATTTACATATATAGTATTCTTCTGTAATTTCTAAATTTTTATTATTAATGTGTCTAATTTTTATATTTGACTTAAAAATAGAATATTTCACTAAAATTTATATTTAAAATAGATTTATTAGTTATTTATTCTTCTATATAAAAGCTTTAATTTAGAATAATTTGAAGATTGAATCAAAAAAAATAAGAAATAGAAAATAAATTAAAGCTTTTTTTTATATAAGGATCTAAAACCCTTATATTAATTATTAATGAATAATTAAAAAACAAAATTTTACACTATCTTTTATAGTAAAAGTGTGATAGTAATAGTTAAAAGATAGTGAGACAAAAAAGCGCTTTTTTTTCATTTGGCAAGCATTACATACTTTTTTTATATATGGAACTTTTGAAATTTTACCAATTAAATTAATTGGGAGAGATGGCTGAGTGGACTAAAGCGTCGGATTGCTAATCCGTTGTACGAATCTTTTGTACCGAGGGTTCGAATCCCTCTCTTTCCCTTTCTGTTACGTTGGTAACTCTTGGTATTTTCATTTTCTTTCGAATTAATCCCCTTATTTTTTTTTTTGAAAAAACGTTCTTTTAATCGTTTTTCTTTTCATTTTTATGGTTAAGGATGTGAAAGAGATAAAATCCTAAAAACAGTTAAAAATGAAGAAAAGAAAACAATTTTTTTTTATTCTTCACGTCCGGGATTTCGTCCTGGATCATTAGATAGGAATCCGAAGATGAATAGAGAAACAAAGAATATCACTACCGTATAAACAAAAAGTTTGAGAGTAAGCATTACATAATCTCCAAGATCTTCTTTATTTGTTTGGGAAAAAGAGAATAGATTTTCAATTTTTAGAACATAGAAAAAAGATCAAATTTTTCAGAAATCTGTTTCTAAATCTAAAGTTGGGTTGAGTCTTTTATTCTAATTTTTCATTTTTTTTTTTTTTTCGGGACTCAATTATGAATTTTGTAGCACGGTATTTAAGATCTTATCGAAAACTTACAGCAGCTTGCCAAACAAAGGCTAAAAGAAAAAAGAAAAGAGGGATTACAGGCATAATATCTACGATCGGTTTCAAAAAAGCGTAGGCCTCTGGCAATTTGGCCAAGACAAAACTGCTTGAATAAAGGGCATAATTAAAACAGATCCAGATCAAACTAAAGATATTAAGCATAACATAATTTTTATTCTTAAACATAGAAAGATACTTTTTTTGAGTTATTAATATAATAGATTTTTAAATTTTTAATCTAAAAATGACTAAAGTAATGTAAAAAGTTGGAGTATACTAAGCAAAAATTCTTCATTCAATTCTGAAAAAAAAACGAATAGAAGAAATCGTACTTTCATCCAATATCTTAATTGAATTATATATTATGATCAATAAATGAAGTTTCATTTTATATCTACATGTATCAAAATCCTACGAGCTATCTAGTTCATAGAAATTTTTGACTGGAATTGACGAACAACCAACAACACTATTAGTGTTTAGTAGTAACGAATAGAAATGGGGCGTGGCCAAGTGGTAAGGCAACGGGTTTTGGTCCCGCCATTCGGAGGTTCGAATCCTTCCGTCCCAGAGCATACCCATATAGAATATAAAATCAAATTTGATTTTTATTACTATTCTAAATATTTACTAAATATTTATATTCTTTATATAAATATATAAATATAAGAGTATCTATTCTCAGTATATCAGAATAATTATTCATAGTTTAACTATATCAAAATAAATCTTTTTAGAATCAAAAAAGCTTGTCTTTTTGAGCACCTTTCTGTAATTCTAATTAGTTCTAAGTTCGAAATAGACCTCGCTTAATTCACTTAATTCAATCAATAGAATTAAGTGAGGTCTATTAATCTAATCTATTTATGGATGTAAAATATGTAAACAAAAAAGAAATTACATTACATATTCATATAGAAACATAAAAAAAATAAAGAATTCAAATAGATCGTATAGATTAGCTAGATATCTAAGTGAAAATTTTGGATTACTCAAAAATTTGGATTACTCAAAAATATGGATAAAATATAGATATCGATAGTACCCCTCAACCAATTACAATTACTTATTTATTTATGATTCCTTAATGGAATTACATGCTTTAGCTAAAGGAGGCATATGCTCAAACTTCGTTTGAGACGCTGTGGTAGAAAACAAAGAACTATTTATCGAATCGTTGCAATGGATGTTCGATCCCGAAGAGATGGCAAACCACTTCGAAAGGTTGGTTTTTATGATCCAATAAAAAATCAGACCTATTTAAATTTTCCTGATATTCTCTATTTCCTTGAAAGGGGTGCTCAACCTACAGAAACTGTTCAAGATATTTCAAAGAAATCGGTTTTTTTATGTAACTCCGCCTTAATCAAAGAGAATTCAATCAATGAAATAAAAAAACGGGGGGTTATATGATTTATATATAACTATATAACTTGGTCAACCCTTATTTTCTACTCCGCTGAATAAATGAAAAAAGGGGTTTTATAATGAAAATTTCGTCATAGCCTTGCCCTTTTCGTGGAGTATTTTTGGTTGGAATTCAATTAACAATGAATTCTTTACGCCTAAACTTTTTTCTATCCCTATCTATTACGGAAACACCATTCAAATAAACACAAGCTTTATGCTTGTGTTTATTTCTTTATTTTTATTTATATATTCTAAAAATAGAAATAAAATTAAACTAATAAGAAATAAACAACTTATTCTTCTATATATTCTATGATATATAGAAGATATAGAAGAATATGGAATTTTATAGAATTTTTTGCTTTCTTTATTGTATTCGTTATCAAGTGTATTTTTTTCTCAACATTCACACTCATATTGACAGTAGCCTCTCAACCAAATATAATTCGTTGTGGATAACTGCATCTATTGTTATACCTTTTTTTTTACTTCATTACATAGCAGGGGATAAGATAAGCGACAGCAAGAAAGGATTTCTGAATTTGGATTATATCCTTCATTTTTAGTTGATAATTTCTTGTAGTTTTTTTTATTGATAATTATAATTTCTTGTAGTTTTATCTGATCCGTTCGTTTTTATGTTTCGAATCAATTCTCCTTTTTATCTTTCAGTTTCATGCGCCGGGGAATTCAATTTCTTTTCTTTTTATTGGGATTTCGATTGTATCTATCTATCTTAATTTTGATTTATTAATTTAATAATAGGTTTTTTGGGGGGGTTGCTAACTCAACGGTAGAGTACTCGGCTTTTAAGTGCGGCTAGCATCTTTTACACATTTCTATGAAGAAATCAATTCGTCCATACTATCGGTAGAGTTGGGAAGACCGCGACTGATCCAAAATAATAAGGAATGAATGGAAAAAACAGCATGTCGTTTCAATGGAGAATTCCAGGAATTTTTTTATTACCAAAGTGATCCAAAACTTTGTTTGAATTCTTGGCGCAAAACCAAAAAAACTCAAAGTCGGGTTAAGTGAATAAATGGATAGAGCCCCAGAGCTCAAATTCTAGGGAGATGAAAAAAGCAACGAGCTTCTTTTCTTAATTTGAAGAATTTTCCGATCTAATTATATGTTAAAAATAATATTAGTGCCTGATGCGGGAAAGGGTTTTTCCATGAGTGGATTCTCCTTTTTTTATGAGTCCTAACTATTAGCTATTCACCATTATAATTCTGGGGTGGAGCCGAAAGTGTATAAGAAGCAGTATATTGATAAAGAGATTGTTTCCCAAATCAAAAGAGCGATTGGCTTGCAAAAATAAAAAAACTTCTAGGCATCTTTTTATCCTTTAATGAACATAAAACAATTAGATGGATAAAGGAGAGGATAGAGAATCCGTTGATGACTTTCTCTTTTGCCGAGGTATTTTTTCGTTATCTTACTCTATTTATTATTTCTTTTTTTCTTAACTATTAACTATAAATACTCTTGTTTTGACTGTATCGCACTATGTATCACTTGAGAATCCCAAAAACCTTGCTTTTTTATGAAATTTCAAATGGAAGAGTTTCAAGGATATTTAGAATTAGATCCATCGCAGCAGCATGACTTCCTATATCCACTTATTTTTCGGGAGTATATTTATGTATTTGCTCATAATCCTGGTTTAAATAAGTCCCTGTTGTCACAAAATGTCAGGTATGACCATAAATTGAGTTTACGAATTGTAAAACGTTTAATTACTCGAATGTATCAACAAAATTTTTTGATTATTTCCACTAAATATTCGAATCAAAATTTGTTTTTTCGATACAACAATAATTTATATTATCAAATGATATCGGAGGGGTTCTCCCTTATTATGGAAATTCCATTTTCCACACGATTCACATCTTGTTTAGAAAGGCCAGAAAAGGTCAAATCTCATAATTTACGATCAATTCATTCCATATTTCCCTTTTTAGAGGACAAATTTTCACATTTAAATTATGTGTTACATGTACTAATACCCTATCCGATCCATCTCGAAATCGTGGTTCAACTCCTTCGTTGTTGGGTGAAAGATGTTTCTTCTTTGCATTTATGTCGATTTATTCTTCATGAGTGTTGGAAGTGGAATAGTCTTCTTACTTCACAGAAATCCATTTATATCTTTTCACTTTCACAAAGTAATCCAAAATTTTTCTGGTTCCTATATAATTCTTATGTATATGAATACGAATCTATCTTCCTTTTTCTACGTAACCGAGATTCTCATTTACGGTCAAAATCCTCTCAGGTCCTTCTTGAGCGAATCCATTTCTACGGAAAAATAGAACATCTTGCAAAAGTATTTCCTAATCATTTGAAGGTTATCCTGTGGTTTTTGAAGGATCCTTGCACTCATTATGTTAGATATCAAGGAAAAGCCATTTTGGCTTCAAAGGATACGCCTTTTTTGATGAATAAATGGAAATTTTACCTTGTAAATTTATGTCAATCTAACTTTTATGCGTGGTCTCAACCGGAAAGGATCTATTTAAACCCATTATCCAAGAATTCTATCGACTTTTTGGCCTATT